AGTGATCCGAGCTGTAATTGTACGGACCCGCAAAGAACTCAAACGTGACAACGGTATGATAATACGATATGATGACAATGCTGCGGTTATTATTGATCAAAAAGGAAATCCAAAAGGAACTCGAGTTTTTGGTGCAATCGCTCGAGAATTGCGACAATTAAACTTTACAAAAATCGTTTCATTAGCTCCCGAGGTATTATAAACCACTAGAATAGTAGATTTTTTGAATGAAATTGAGTAGTAGATTGTGTATCACGTATATACCTTTCCTTTTTACAAAAAAAAGAATAAACTAAGAAAAGCATGTTGATTATATCCAAATTCGGAGCACCACAAATTTTAGGGCATCATGAGTAGGGACACCATTGCCGATATAATAACCTCGATACGAAATGCTGACATGAATAGAAAGGGAACGGTTCGAATAACATCGACTAAAATCACGGAAACCCTTGTTAAAATACTTTTACGAGAAGGTTTTGTCGAAAACGTGAGGAAACATCAAGAAAAAAATAAATATTTTTTGGTTTTAACTCTACGACATAGAAGGAATAGGAAAGGACCATATACAAAATTTTTAAATTTAAAACAGGTCAGTCGCCCGGGTCTACGAATCTATTCTAATTATCAACGACTTCCTAGAATTTTAGGTGGAATGGGGATTCTAATTCTTTCTACCTCTCGAGGTATAATGACAGACCGAGAGGCTCGACTAGAAAGAATTGGCGGAGAAATTTTATGTTATATATGGTAATTCCTATGATATACGAATTGGATCCGAAATTTCTTATTTTTGACCAAAAGAAAAAGGACGGGTTGTCTAATATCACTCCTCCTCCATCCGTTGAAACTTTAAAGGGGTTTTACCTGGAATGAAAGAAGAAAAATCGATTCATGAAGGTTTAATTATTGAATCACTTCCTAACGGCATGTTCCGGGTTCGTTTAGATAATGAGGATCTGATCCTAGGTCATGTTTCGGGAAGGATACGGCGTAGTTTTATACGAATCCTGCCGGGGGATAGAGTTAAAATTGAAGTAAGCCGTTATGATTCAACCAGAGGACGTATAATTTATAGACTCCGTAACAAGGATTCAACCGATTAAGTTGCTTTTCCACTTCTACATTCCGGAATACGAGAAAATTTCAAGAAACTTATTTTCTTCCAAGAAACAGATTCAGAATTCAAATAAGGAATGAAAAATATGAAAATAAGAGCCTCCGTTCGTAAAATTTGTGAAAAATGTCGCCTAATTCGTAGGCGGGGACGAATTATAGTAATTTGTTCCAACCCGAAACATAAACAACGACAAGGGTAATAAGTCTACTAATAAAGTAGACTTTCTAACGGACGCGATGTACAAATGATGTACAAAAAAAGAAAAATTTTGTTTTGACATGAAATGGATATTTCCATATATCTCTGACTCATATTTATGAGACAATAAAATATGGCAAAACCCATACCAAGAATTGGTTTACATAGGAATAGGCGTATTAATTCACGTAAGAGTGCACGTAAAATACCAAAAGGGGTTATTTATGTTCAAGCCGGGTTCAACAATACCATTGTGACTGTTACAGATGTACGAGGTCGAGTGGTTTCTTGGGCCTCCGCCGGCACTTGCGGGTTCAAAGGGGCAAAAAGAGGGACACCGTTTGCTGCTCAAACTGCAGCAGGAAACGCTATTCGTAAAGTCGTCGAGCAAGGTATGCAACGAGCAGAAGTCATGATAAAGGGTCCTGGTCTCGGAAGGGATGCAGCATTACGAGCTATTCGGAGAAGCGGCATATTGTTAAGTTTTGTACGCGATGTAACCCCCATGCCACATAATGGCTGTCGACCCCCTAAAAAAAGACGTGTGTAAAAAAAAACTAAGCATTGGAGGGATTTCAAGAGAAATAAATGACTCAACGATCTAATCTATTATCTATAATATTACTATGGTTCGAGAGAAAATAAGAGTATCTACTCGGACACTGCAGTGGAAGTGTGTTGAATCAAGAACAGATAGTAAACGTCTTTATTATGGACGCTTTATTCTATCTCCACTTATGAAAGGTCAAGCCGACACAATAGGAATTGCGATGCGCAGAGCTCTGCTTGGAGAAATCGAAGGAACATGTATTACACGCGCAAAGTCTGAGAAAATACCACACGAATATTCTACTATGATAGGTATTCAAGAATCCGTATATGAAATTTTAATGAATTTGAAAGAAATTGTATTGAGAAGCAATTTATATGGAACCTGTGATGCGTCTATTTGTGTTAGGGGACCTGGATGTGTAACTGCTCAAGATATCATATCACCACCTTATGTGGAAATCGTTGATACTACACAACATATAGCTAACTTGACGGAACCAATAGATTTGCGTATTGGATTAAAACTCGAAAGGAGTCGCGGATATCGTATAAAAACGCCAAATAACTTTCAAGACGGAAGTTTTCCGATAGATGCTGTATTCATGCCTGTTCGAAATGTGAATCATAGTA